TTGATATAAATAATATTAGTTTGATATAAATAATACTAAAAAAAAAATACAGATTCAGGCCATCATTAATTATTTGCGATTAATTATTTGAGATAGTATTTTAGTACACATACATATGTATATAAAGTTAGCCTTTCTAAAGTTTAGACGAAAAGATTTTACTAATGCACAGCAAAGTAGTCAACTCCATTTGTTAGAACAGCTTCCATTGAGTCTCTGCACCTATCCTTTTTTTATTCCGTCTTTATGTATATGTATGAACCTTGTTTTGTTTTTGGAAAACAGGATTTGGCTCAGGATTGCCCATTTTAAATTCCAGGGTTTCTCTGAATTTGAAAGTTATCACTTAGTAAGTTTCCATACTAAGGCTCAATCCAATTAAGTCCGTAGCGTCTACCAATTTCGCCATATCCCCCCTTTTTTATATTAAGATCGATCTTATTATGCTGCTATTCTTTTTTTTCTTTCATTTATAATCTATCGGAACTGTAGAAGTTAGTAAAAAAAAAAGAATTCCTATAAAAGTCTTTCTATTTGTATTTGATTTCTTGTCTATCTTCTTTCATCTCGATCGGAGACTCCTATTTGGTCTAATCCGAAATGATTCTAGCATTTCTGTATCCGCAATTCAATATAGATATATACCACATTTATTATATATGCCTCTTCCCCTCTCATTTTTCTCATGCAATTTGAGATACTCGAACGGTCGATTCTTTTCTTTTTTGTTTTGCTATTCTATATTAATTATGTATATTAATTTTGAATAACTAAGAATAAAAAAAAAACTAACTACGATTCGAGTAGTTTACTAAATTCCCGTGCATGTACAATTTCGATGTACAATTTCGGTTGTTATTCTTATGTAGGCCCGCTTAGCTCAGAGGTTAGAGCATCGCATTTGTAATGCGATGGTCATCGGTTCGACTCCGATAGCTGGCTTTTCATTATTTGTTTGATTTTTTTACTTGATTGATAATGTTTTTTTGACATCAAAGAATATTGAAAAAGCTCCTTCCCCTTTTTTCTAAGAATCACCGATTCTATTATTATGTGGGAGAAATTTTCCATTATGAATAGAAAAGTTAAAGCTTTCCAGAAAAACAAGAACAAGAAAAGTTCCTTTTCTCTTTTCTTGTTCTTGTTTTTCTATAAACATTATTATTGTATATACAATAAAGTCTGGGAGAGACTCCATCTCATTAGTCTTTGTAGTATAATATTTCATGCCCCCCATTTATCATATTTATCCTTTAGTTCAGTTTTAATATGAAATTTCAATAAAATAAGGGAAATAAGGAGTTTTTATGTCACGTTACCGAGGACCCCGTTTCAAAAAAATACGCCGTCTGGGGGCTTTGCCGGGACTAACTCGTAAAAGGCCTAGAGCCGTAAGCGATCTTAGAAATCAATCGCGTTCCGGTAAAAAATCTCAATATCGTATTCGTTTAGAAGAAAAACAAAAATTGCGTTTTCATTATGGTCTTACAGAACGACAATTACTTAAATACGTTTGTATCGCCGCAAAAGCAAAAGGGTCAACGGGTCAGGTTTTACTACAATTAATCGAAATGCGTTTGGATAACATCCTTTTTCGATTAGGTATGGCGTCAACTATTCCTCGAGCCCGCCAATTAGTTAACCATAGACATATTTTAGTTAATGGTCGTATAGTAGATATACCAAGTTATCGCTGCAAACCTCGAGATATTATTACAGTGAAGGATGAACAAAAATCTAGAGCTATGATTCAAAACCATCTTGATTCATCCGCCCAGGAGGAATTGCCAAAACATTTGACTTTTCAACCATTCCAACACAAAGGATTGGTCAATCAAATAATAGATAGTAAATGGATTGGCTTGAAAATAAATGAATTATTAGTCGTAGAATATTATTCTCGTCAGACTTAAACCTAACTAAAATAATAAATAATCTAAAATAATAAAATAATAAAATAAAGGTTCGGACAATTTTGCCCCCTGGTTCCTAAGTAAATATAAGCGTGGGGGGGGGGGCTTTTCTCCCATTCATATATCATATATCATATTAGGGGTAGAGGTATTTTTATCCTTTGACCACTCTTTACAGTATTTTTTGTACCGCAGAAATGAGGAATACAGACTTTATTTATAGGAAAGGTGGGAATAAAGGTATCCATTCTTATGTGATTTGATATATTTCAGTCAGTAACATTGATAAATTAGATGAAGGTACGGAAAGAGAGGGATTCGAACCCTCGGTAAACAAAAAAAGCCTACATAGCAGTTCCAATGCTACGCCTTGAACCACTCGGCCATCTTTCCTACATAACGATTCTGGACCAGAAACCGAGTAAATCGCGAGTCATTCATATTACATTATTGGATAGGTGCGGTATGTACAATCTAATTTTAACTATAACTAAAAAATTTTAACTATAACTAAAAAAACGAAAAAAAAAAAAGAGAAACCGCCCGTTCGAGTCCTCCCTATCCATTGATTTAAGCCGGTCTAGTTATCAGAAAGGGATGCGCGCGCTGTCTACGAATATATCTTTATTGTTTTTAACAAATTTAACAAAGAATTTTTCAAAAAAAAATTCTCTTTATTCCCCAGCGACTTTTATTTGATTAAAATTCAAAGTTTTCTATTTTTATAGTGAGTTTCTATTTTTTTTTTTTTTTTTTTTCTGAGTCAAGTCTCTTTTTATGTTATTTTGTACCGTACAATTCCTTTTTTGTGGGGTCGTTTTCTCACGAGAGGTAATAAAAATAAATTATAAAATGGATTGAGTGCTACCTATGCCTAGATCCCGGATAACTGGAAATTTTATTGATAAGACCTTTTCAATTGTAGCCAATATCTTATTACGAATAATTCCGACAACTTCAGGAGAAAAAGAGGCATTTACCTATTACCGAGATGGTGTGATTTGATTTTTTATTTTTTTTTACTTAACTTACCACTATCAAGTCTGAGGAAAAAAAAAGATTAGTCGGGATAGAAAGATTTGAAATAACTCTACGCCTGGTGAAGGTGAAGTTTATAAATAAAACAATTCCTTCTGTTGTGTATTCCCGATTAATGCAGCCTCAGATGCTTCAATTGTCGATTCTAGCATTGAGCGAAAGGTTGAACCTAGAACTATGGTTCTGTATTGCAGGTTAACTCAATTCCACTAGTACCATATAAATAGGCAGCATAGAGGAAGAAGCACTACGTCTAGGAATCAACAACACGAAAACTTTGTTATAAATTATCCCTTTTCTTTATTGGGATCAAACTAAGAACAATGGTTGGGACAACAAGCATCCATCTCGTTCGTACTTTGAATACCCATATAACCGTCGAAGACTGTTGAAGTGACTAATTCCTAGAAATTAAGAGACGTTGAGGACAAAGAAATTGTTGGAGTTAACTTAACATTTTTATCTAGTACTGACGCGCTCGATGTTACGAAAAGATCTTTTGCAGTAAGGTTGGCTAGAGATTTCTTGTAAAAACACTAGCCCCATTCAGTTCATAATGAGAATATTTTACTGCCTTTTGATTCACTGTATTATTCTCATTATGCACATAAGGGAGGAGCCGTATGAGATGAAAATCTCACGTACGGTTCTGGAACGGAGATTCTTTAAATTGAATAACGACCGTAACGGATGTCCGCCCAATCTGAAGGAAATTATGCGGAAGCTTTACAGAATTATTATGAAGCTATGCGCCTAGAAATTGATCCCTATGACCGAAGTTATATACTCTATAATATAGGCCTTATTCACACAAGTAATGGAGAACACACAAAAGCTTTGGAATATTATTTTCGGGCACTAGAACGAAACCCTTTCTTACCACAAGCTTTTAACAATATGGCCGTGATCTGTCATTACGTGCGACTATCTCCACTATAGAAAGAAAAAGAAAGAGCCAAATCCACTAGTAAAAAAAAAAAATAGGCTTTCTACATATACATCGTCAAAAAGAACGATTTTTATCAGCTGTAGCAAAGAAAGAAACTTCATAGAAGTCAAAATAGGAAGAAAAAAAAAATATGCTTATATACTTTATTCTATGGATAAAGGATCTAATTGATAGAGGAAGTACCGTAAAGATCAATTAGCGAGATTTTTGGCCGATACACTAAGAACTGCTTCCTTATGTCTTATGTCATAATATGAGACATACTTTAGGAATCAACTTATGTAACAGAGGCGATCACCTAAAGTATTGAGCAGCGGTGCAGCATCAGATCCCAAAGATAGTAAGTCCTTTCTTTCTTATGAGGAAAGGTCTTTTTCAAAGATTCTATATAAAATTTATCTATTTCTATATGAAAGCGAGATAGTTACCTTTCAGAAAATTCTAATGATAGTAGAATGCCTACGCTTTATTCTTCTGAGGGTGGGAGAAAAGATAAAACAAAACGGATTATTAATCAAATCAAAATTCAAATTCGAAACTCATGTAATTAACCCCCTTTGGTTAACTCGAGAAAAAAAGGGGGGGGGGTACCAAAACAATTGACTACGGAGCCGTATGAGGTAGGAAACTCTCAAGTACGGTTCTAAGGAAAGGAATTTACTCGCCTATTCCGACCGAGGAGAACAGGCCATTCGTCAGGGAGATTCCGAAATTGCAGAGGCGTGGTTCGATCAAGCCGCTGAGTATTGGAAACAAGCCATAGCGCTTACTCCTGGAAATTATATCGAAGCACAGAATTGGTTGAAGATTACAAGGCGTTTTCAATAAGCTAAGAACACTCTCTTTGAGTATTTTTCTTATTTTATTTATTATTATTTAGTTTTCTTATTTTTTATTTTCTATTTATTTATTATTTTGTTATACCCCTTTCTAAGATCTAAACCTTTTATAAAATCTAAAACCTTTCTTTTTCGTCTGGTATTTCATTATTTCATAGGAATAAAAAAAAAAGATATAAAGTACAGGAGAGACTATATCTTTTTTATGTTTTATATTTTTCCTTTTTCTTAATAAAACGAATACCAGATATCCTTGAATGG